TCACATTATTTTTTTTATACATGTCGAAGTGATGGAAAAGAAAGGATCTCTTTTACGTATCCAGCAAGTTTATCAACTTTTTTGGAAATGATAACGAAAAAATTTGCTTTTTTCACAACAGAAAACCCATCTTCTCATGAATTTTATACACATTGGAATTACACTAATGACCAAAAAAGAAAGAACTTAACCCGGGAGTTGCGAAATAGAATCGAAGATTTAGATAAAGGATCTCTTATTCTAGATATACTCGAAAAAAGGACTCAATTGTACAATGATAAGACTCAAAAAAAAAACTTACCTAAAAAATATGATCCTTTATTACATGGGCCTTATCGTGGAAGACTCAAAAAAAAAATTTTACCCGTAATCCTAAATAAAACTTATATCAAAAATAAGACAGGAATGCTTTGGATAAATAAGATTCACAATATCATTCTTTTTAATGATTATGACAAATTTGACCAGACAATAGACCGAGTTAATCGAAAACCATTTGCAAGAGAAGAGGTAGGGTCTTTATTTACAGAACACGAACAAGAACAAATCGATTCAGAAGAACGAAAAAAAATTTTAAATTTTTTATTCGATGCAATTATAACCGATCCCAATGATCAAAAATTTAGAAAAAAATCGATAAAAGAAATTAGTAAAAGAGTTCCCCGGCGGTCATACAAATTAATCGATAATTTAGACCAAGAGCTAAGAGAATACGACGAAAATGTAAGAGGGGAACATGCATTTCGTTCACGAAAAGCCAAACGTTTAGTTGTTTCTGTTGATCACCAGACAAAAGAGGATGTGACTTTGCCACATTATTTGGAACAATCGGATTTTCGTCGATATATAATCAAAGGTTCCATGCGCGCACAAAGACGTAAAACCGTTATTTGGAAACCGATTCAAGCAAATGTCCATTCCCCTCTTTTTTTGAACAGAATAAAAAAACCCTTTTATTTGTCTTTTGATATTTCCGGACTGATGAAAGTAATTTTTAGAAATTGGATGTGGAAAAATAACGACCACAAATTTGCCGACTACGCAAACGAAAAGCCAAGAAAATTGGATAAAAAAAAAAAAAAGAAGACAAAAAAAGAAAGATACACAAGACAAGAAAAGGTACGTATAAAACAAGCAGAAGGCTGGGATAAGCGTTTCCTTACTCGAGTACTAAGAAGCTCTATGTTAGTAATTCAATCGATTCTTAGAAAATATATTATATTACCTTCATTGATACTAGCTAAAAATTTGGGTCGAATACTATTATTCCAAGATCCCGAGTGGTCCGAGGATTTTAAGGATTGGAGGCGGGAAATTTATGTTAAGTGCACTTATAGTGGTGTTAATTTATCTGAAACAGAATTTCCGAAAAACTGGTTAACAGAAGGTATTCAGATAAAGATCCTATTCCCTTTTCGCCTGAAACCCTGGCACAGATCTAAGATACAAACCTCTCAGAAAGATGCAAAAAGTGAAGAAGAAGCTGATTTTTGTTTTTTAACAGCTTTGGGATTGGAAACTGAAATGCCCTTTGGTTCTCCCCGAAAACGACGTTCGTTTTTTGAACCCATTTTTAAAGAACTAAAAAAAAATATATTGAAAAATAAGTTTTTTATAGTTTTAAGGGTTTTCAAAGAAGGAAAAATAAAAGAACTTTCAAAAATAAACTTGAGAGAAATCGATGAATTGGGTGAAACTCAAAAAAATTCAATACTCAGTAATCAGAAGATTCACGAATCGTCTATTGAAATTCCATCTATGGATTGGCCAAATTTCTCCCGGACCGAAAAAAAAATGAAAGATCTGACTAATAGAACAAGCAGAATACGAAATCAAATATATAAAATTACAAAAGCAAATAAAAAAGGATCGCTAACTCAAGAAATAAATATTAGTTCGAACAAACAAACTTATTCTGCTAAAATATTAGACTCATCAAAAAAGATTTGGCAGATATTCAAAAAAAGAAATACTCGATTAACCCGTAAATCCTATTTTTTTGTAAAATTTTTTATTGAAAAGCTATACAGAAAAATTTTTTTAGTTACCCTTACTATTCCAAGAATCCATGCAAAATCTTTTCGTGAATCAACAAGAAAAAAAATTAAAATTATTGAGAAAAACATCCACAATAATGAAGAAACTACGGAAATAATTAATAAAACAAATAAAAATAGAATTCACTTTATTTCGACTGTCAAAAAATCACTTTTGAAGATTAGTAATAAGAATTCAAAGATTTCTCGTAATTTATCGTCTTTTTCAAAATCACAATCACAAGCATATGTATTTTACAAATTGTTACAAGCCCCAATTTTTAACTTTTATAATTTAAGACCTATTCTTCAATATCACGGAAGATCTCTATTTCTTAAGAATGAAATAAAAGATTCTTTTGACAAACACGTAATATTTAATTACCAATTAAGACATAAAACCCTTTGGCATTTTGGAAGGAATCTATGGAAAAACTGGTTAAGCGATCATTATCAATATGATTTCTCTCGGATTAAATGGGCTAGATTAGTACCACAAGAATGGCGAAATATAGCCCATCAACACTGTATGGCTCAAAATAAAGATTTCACTAAAAGAGATTCATATGAAAAAAACGGATTAACTCATTGCGAAAAACAACATTTTTTTGAAGCCGACTCATTACGTAATCAAAAATCGAATTTTAAAAAACACTATAGATATTATCTTTTATCATATAAAGAGATTAATTATGAAGATAAGAAAGACTCATATATTGATAGATCACTAGGCCAAGTAAATAATAAAGAAGAGTTTTATTATACTTACAATATAAAGAACAATAGAAAGAAAGCAAATTTATTTGCTATGCTGGGAGGTATCCCTATCAATAATTATCTAGGAGAAGATGATATTATGGATATGGACAAATTCTTGTATAGAAAATATTTTGATTGGAGAATTCTTCATTTTTATCTTAGAAATAAGGTCAATATTGAAGCCTGGGTTTATATGGATACTGGTACCAACAGTAATCAAAATACTAAGATTGGGTCCGATAATTATAAAAAAATTGATGCAATTAATAAAAGAGGCCCTTTTTATCTTACAATTCATCAAGATGAAGAAATTAACCCATCCAACAAAAAAAAAACACTTTTTGATTGGATGGGAATGAATGAAGAAATACTAAGTTGTCCTATATCAAACCTGGAGCCTTGGTTCTTTCCAGAATTTGCGTTACTTTTTAATGCATATATAACAAAACCATGGATCATACCAATCAAATTACTTCTTTTCAATTTTAATGGAAATGGTAAAAAAACTCTAACCGGAAAAAAAGAAGCGGATCTTTTTATATCATCCACTCAAAAAGAATATCTTGAATTATCGAATCAAAGTCAAGAAGAAAAAGATCAAAGTCAAGAAGAAAAAGAGCTCGCAGACCAAGGAAATCCGGGATCCGATGCACAAAAGAAAGTAAGTCTTGGATCAGTTCTCTCAAACCACGAAAAAGATGTTGAAGAAAATTCTACGAGATCGGACATGAAAAAACATATAAAGAAAAATAAATACAAGAGAGAAACAGAAGTACAACTTGATTTCTTCCTAAAAAAATATTTGTGTTTGCAATTGAGATGGAGAGGTACTGTTTCTTTCAGGGAAAAAATACTCAATGATATGAAAGTATATTGTCACCTGGTTCGACTGATAAATCCTAGCGACGTTACTATAGCCTCTATTCAAGGAGGAGAAATTAGTTTGGCTATTTTGATCACTAAGAAGGATTTTGCTCTTACAGAATTGACGAAAGGCGGAATGTTTATTATCGAACCTCGTCGTTTATCTGTAAAAAAGGATGGCCAATTTTTTATATATCAAATCATAGGTATTTCATTGATTCATAAAATTACTAAAAGATACCACGAAAAAGGCTATGTTTATAAAAAAAATTTTAATGAATTTATTGCAAAACATCAAAAAATAACTGGAAATAGAAACAAAAATCATTATGATTTGCTTGTTCCGGAAAATCTTTTTTTCCCTAAACGTCGTAGAGAATTAACAACTCTAATTTGTTTCAATTCGAAGAATCAAAATGGTATGAAGAGAAATCCAGTATTTTGTACTAACGTAAAAAGCGGGGGTTGCTTTTTGGATAAAAACAAAGATTTTTCTAGAGAGAAAGATCAACTAATTAAATTAAAGTTCTTTATTTGGACCAATTCTCGATTAGAAGATTTAATTTGTATGAATCGCTATTGGTTTAATACCAACAATGGGAGTCGTTTCAGTATGGTAAGGGTACATATGTATCCACGATTGAAAATTCGTTAATAGTGTGCTTTTCCTATCGACCATGTTCCATGTTTGGGACATGAAAACAAAGAAATGGATACATGTTTTGCCTTCCATTCCAGTCTGATACAAGATACCAATTTAATGGCATACATATTAATTAGATCCATAAATGAATCAAGAAGCTATTTTTTTTTTAGATCCAATTTTTCTCTTTTGCAGAAATATACCATCCTTTTTGATCCCTAATCAAATTTTCAATTTGATTGATTATTGATATTGATTTTCTAGCAAGTTCATAACGAACTTAAGATTATTGTATATATCAAATTAAAATAACTAGTATTATTATTACTGATCAGTAAAATTCATCGTCAAAAGGAGGGAGAGAGAGTTTCGTTTTATGGTAAAAAATTCATTCGTCTCAGTTATGGTTCAAGAAAAAAAAGAAGAAAACTGTGGATCGGTTGAATTTCAAGTATTACGTTTCACTAATAAGATACGGAGACTTACTTCACATTTAGAAGTACACAGAAAAGACTATTTATCTCAAAGGGGTCTACGGAAAATTTTAGAAAAACGCCAACGTCTATTAGTGTATTTGTCAAGGAAAAATAGAGTACGTTTAGATTCTTTTGCTCCGTACTTGGTATATTCGAAGTAATCAAATCACTTGCATTATTGTTCATATTGAAATGAATCGAAATTGGTACGGAGTTAGTCAATGATGCTCGAGCATGTACTTGTTTTGAGTGCCTATTTATTTTCTATTGGTATCTATGGATTGATTACGAGCCGAAATATGGTTCGGGCCCTGATGTGTCTTGAACTTATACTAAATGCAGTTAATATAAATTTCGTAACATTCTCTGATTTTTTTGATAGTCGACAATTAAAAGGAGATATTTTCTCAATTTTTGTTATAGCTATTGCAGCCGCTGAAACCGCTATCGGATCAGCTATTGTTTCGTCAATTTATCGTAACAGAAAATCAACTCGTATCAATCAATCAACTTTGTTGAATAAGTAGTATTTAGAAATCATGATCATAATATTCATCAATTAGGCTTAGGATATATAATATGCGCTAACCTCGATCATGTTTGTGAAACCGGAAGAAATCAAAGTATCTTTGTTCCCTCTTAGGAGTTGATCCAGAAGTGGGTTAATTATAAAAATTCTGGTAAATCATTGATTCATCTGGTGTTTAAATATACGATGTTTCAAAATTGACTAGATCGAAAATTTAAAAGTTAAAAAAATAGATCCAATGTCACATTCAGTAAAGATTTATGATACATGTATAGGGTGTACTCAATGTGTCCGAGCTTGCCCCACAGATGTATTAGAAATGATACCTTGGGACGGATGTAAAGCAAAGCAAATAGCTTCTGCTCCAAGAACAGAGGATTGTGTTGGTTGTAAGCGATGTGAATCCGCCTGTCCAACGGATTTCTTGAGTGTTCGGGTTTATTTATGGCATGAAACAACTCGAAGCATGGGTCTAGCTTATTGATATTGATACATTCCCAAAAAACCATTGAATCCGTTTTGAATACAGTTTCTTTTTTTTTTTACCGATTACCGACAAAAACCCGTGCTCGAAAAAGAAAATAGATTCTTATTTATTTTCTTTTTCGAGCACGGGTTTTTCTGGGCCAAGTGTATCTTGTCTTTACCACGAATTATTTTCCTTGGTTAACACTAATTGTAGTTTTTCCGATAACCGCGGGTTCTTTAATTTTCTTTCTCTCTCATAGAGGAAATAAGGTGACTAGAGGATATACAATATATATATGTGTCTTAGAACTCCTTCTAACGACCTATGCATTTTGTTATAATTTACAATTGGACGATCCATTAATCCAGCTGGCAGAGGATTATAAATGGATCACCTTTTTTTATTTTGACTGGCGGTTGGGAATAGATGGACTTTCCATAGGACCTATTTTACTGACGGGATTTATCACTACTTTAGCTACTTTAGCGGCTCGTCCCGTTACTCGGAATTCTCGACTATTCCATTTCCTGATGTTAGCGACGTACAACGGTCAAATAGGACCATTTTCTTCTCGAGACCTTTTACTTTTTTTCATCATGTGGGAATTAGAATTAATTCCCGTTTATCTACTTCTGGCCGTGTGGGGTGGAAAGAAACGCCTTTATTCAGCCACAAAATTTATTTTGTACACTGCAGGAGGTTCCGTTTTTCTCTTAATAGGAGTATTGGGTATCGGTTTATATGGTTCCAATGAACCAACATTAAATTTGGAAACATTAGTTAATCAATCATATCCTGTGGCACTGGAAATAATATTCTATATTGGATTTTTTATTGCTTTTGCTGTCAAATTACCGATTATACCCTTCCATACGTGGTTACCAGACACTCACGGAGAGGCACATTACAGTACCTGTATACTTCTAGCCGGAATCTTATTAAAAATGGGAGCGTATGGGTTGATTCGGATCAATATGGAACTATTATCGCACGCCCATTCTATATTTTCCCCCTGGTTGATGATAGTAGGTACCATGCAAATAATTTATGCAGCTTCAACATCTCCTGGACAACGGAATTTAAAAAAAAGAATAGCCTATTCCTCTGTATCTCATATGGGTTTCATAATTCTAGGAATTGGATCGATAACCGATACAGGCCTCAACGGAGCCATTTTACAAATAATTTCTCATGGGTTTATTAGTGCTGCACTTTTTTTCTTGGCAGGAACGAGTTATGATAGAATACGTCTTTCTTATCTCGACGAGATGGGCGGACTGGCTATCCCAATTCCAAAGATATTCACACTATTCAGTATCTTATCGATGTTTTCCCTTGCACTGCCCGGCATGAGTGGTTTTGTTGCGGAATTTTTAGTATTTTTGGGAATAATTACCTGCCAAAAATTTTTTTTAATGCCAAAAATTCTAATCGCTTTTGTAATGACAATTGGAATGATATTAACTCCTATTTATTCATTATCTATGTTACGTCAAATGTTCTATGGGTACAAGTTATTTAATGCCCCACCAAACTCTTCTTTTTTTGATTCTGGACCACGGGAGTTATTTGTTTTGATCTCTATTCTTCTACCCGTAATAGGTATTGGTATTTATCCGGATTTCGTTCTCTCACTATCAATGGACAAGGCCGAAGCTATTATATCTAATTTTTTTTATAGATAGTTTTCACGCCTAAAAAAAAATAAAAAAGAAATCCCACGATTAAAAAAAAAAAGTTCGGTAGCCAATGAACAAGGAAGTCTTTTTCTTCTCTTAAGTTTTTTTCTTCTCTTCAGTTTCAGTTAAATAAAAAAAAAAAAGAAGTAAAATAATCGAATTTGACTTGTGACCAAACGCCAAAGGCGTTTGTAAGAACCTTTTGAATCGCCGCACTGCTTGATTCAAAAGGTTCTCGGCGTCTTACACTAACACTAAGTTTCGTTTCGATCTATGCGCTGTCCTATGTTTGTCTTCATCAAGCCCTTTCCTCAATTCAAGTAGATGTTAATTAAATGAACCATAACTATGTAACCCTATTCCTAATAGATTGACTCCGAAATAGCATACCCAAATTATAATAAATCCCGTAGAAGCGACAATTGCGGAATTTACACCTTCCAAATTGGTATTTGTTCGAATATGTAAATAAATCCCGAATATAGTCCAAGTAATAAATGCCCAAGTTTCTTTTGGATCCCAATTCCAATAAGAACCCCACGCCTCATTAGCCCATACTGCTCCCGAAAGAATCCCTATGGTTAAAAAGATAAATCCTAAACTAATAATACGATAACTCCAACGATCCAATTGTTGAATCACTTGATATCTGGAATAATTTCTAACAGAAAAGGTATTTATTAAAACATTCCTTTTTTCGTTCATGTATTGGATTTCACCGAAGCAAAACGACTCATTTCCATTTAACAAATTTTTTCTTTTCAAAAAGAACCTTATAACTTTTCGAAATGTAATGACTAGAAGAGCCATGGATAATAAGGATCCACATACAAGAGCTGCATAGCCCAATACCATCATACTTACGTGCATCATTAACCACTGGACTTGGAGAGCGGGTACTAATATTCCGGATTGATGCATTTTAGTTAAAAAACCCGAAGTAGCAAAGCCTTGGGTAAAAATAGCACTTGGTGCCGTTATACCGCTTAAATGATTTTTATTATTTTTAAAATAGAAAATACTATGAATAATGGAGAAACTCCATGAAAGAAAGATTAATGATTCATATAAATCACTTAATGGGAAATGCCTCGAGTAAATCCAACGGGTGATTAATAATCCTGTTAGACAGAAAGTGGTAGCTATCATCCCCTTTTCTGATGAATCATGTAGTCCTCTTATTTCATCGACTAATAAGGTTAGTAAATATATTGTAATTCCAATTGAAACGACCGAAAAGGATATATGCGTTAATATGTGCTCTAAAGTTGAAAAGATCATAAAAAAAATTAAAAGCGAGAATACCTCAACTATACAGAATGGAAATCATAAATTAAATTCCTTTAAGCACCTTTTTTATATCTTTTTGGAGATGCTATGCCGCCACTCGGACTCGAACCGAGATGCTCTAGCACTGCTTCCTAAGAGCAGCGTGTCTACCGATTTCACCATAGCGGCTTGCTCGAAATCATAATAACCTATTATTAGTCAATCGTCGAGATTGAAATGGAGATTTAAAGATTCCACCTTTTGTCGTCTTATTTAATTATTTACGGTTTCAGGTTTAGTTAACTTAACTTTCATAGTTTCTGGTTTAATAAACTAGAACTGTTGTAACGACTGTAACTAACTAGTTCGAACTTCAATCCAGGGAACAACTCAAAAAAAGGTTCTTTCTCTTTTTTCATTTTTTCTAACTTTTGTGTTTGGGTTGTCGTAATTGTTAGGTTTTTTTCAGTATTCATTTGTGTTAAGATTGATCAAATCACTTAGGTATTGGGCTGGACATATTAGAAACAATAAAAAAATTCTTCTTGTTTAGGGCGTATGGTGGTTTGATGGGGAAAATAAGAATCCCCATCCTGGGAATAAAAAAATATTAAAATAAAAAGAAAGGTGAAACTTTCGAGTTTGTCTTAATTCCGTTTTCAAATAAAAAAGTATTATTCCAACATTTTCTTATTTATTTGTTTTACAAAAAAACTTTTTGAATTCCCAGTAGAAAGCGATTTCGCTAACGAAAAAGCCTTCAACGCTGCCCAATCCCCCCCTTTTTTCCAAATATTCTGACGAATCCATTTTTTTAATATAGAAGTACGTTTTTTTGGAACTGCCATTCTTGCCTATTATTTATTTTTTTTTTCTAAACTAACTATCTTTAGAAAAAATACACAGATAATGAAATGAATAGTAAAACTAAAAAATAATTTGTTTTAACAATAGATGTCTTCCACATCCAATTTGAGCAATCAATAACCTTTTCTTTTTTGAATGGCAGTTCCAAAAAAACGTACTTCTATATTAAAAAAATGGATTCGTCAGAATATTTGGAAAAAAGGGGGGGATTGGGCAGCGTTGAAGGCTTTTTCGTTAGCGAAATCGCTTTCTACTGGGAATTCAAAAAGTTTTTTTGTAAAACAAATAAATAAGAAAATGTTGGAATAATACTTTTTTATTTGAAAACGGAATTAAGACAAACTCGAAAGTTTCACCTTTCTTTTTATTTTAATATTTTTTTATTCCCAGGATGGGGATTCTTATTTTCCCCATCAAACCACCATACGCCCTAAACAAGAAGAATTTTTTTATTGTTTCTAATATGTCCAGCCCAATACCTAAGTGATTTGATCAATCTTAACACAAATGAATACTGAAAAAAACCTAACAATTACGACAACCCAAACACAAAAGTTAGAAAAAATGAAAAAAGAGAAAGAACCTTTTTTTGAGTTGTTCCCTGGATTGAAGTTCGAACTAGTTAGTTACAGTCGTTACAACAGTTCTAGTTTATTAAACCAGAAACTATGAAAGTTAAGTTAACTAAACCTGAAACCGTAAATAATTAAATAAGACGACAAAAGGTGGAATCTTTAAATCTCCATTTCAATCTCGACGATTGACTAATAATAGGTTATTATGATTTCGAGCAAGCCGCTATGGTGAAATCGGTAGACACGCTGCTCTTAGGAAGCAGTGCTAGAGCATCTCGGTTCGAGTCCGAGTGGCGGCATAGCATCTCCAAAAAGATATAAAAAAGGTGCTTAAAGGAATTTAATTTATGATTTCCATTCTGTATAGTTGAGGTATTCTCGCTTTTAATTTTTTTTATGATCTTTTCAACTTTAGAGCACATATTAACGCATATATCCTTTTCGGTCGTTTCAATTGGAATTACAATATATTTACTAACCTTATTAGTCGATGAAATAAGAGGACTACATGATTCATCAGAAAAGGGGATGATAGCTACCACTTTCTGTCTAACAGGATTATTAATCACCCGTTGGATTTACTCGAGGCATTTCCCATTAAGTGATTTATATGAATCATTAATCTTTCTTTCATGGAGTTTCTCCATTATTCATAGTATTTTCTATTTTAAAAATAATAAAAATCATTTAAGCGGTATAACGGCACCAAGTGCTATTTTTACCCAAGGCTTTGCTACTTCGGGTTTTTTAACTAAAATGCATCAATCCGGAATATTAGTACCCGCTCTCCAAGTCCAGTGGTTAATGATGCACGTAAGTATGATGGTATTGGGCTATGCAGCTCTTGTATGTGGATCCTTATTATCCATGGCTCTTCTAGTCATTACATTTCGAAAAGTTATAAGGTTCTTTTTGAAAAGAAAAAATTTGTTAAATGGAAATGAGTCGTTTTGCTTCGGTGAAATCCAATACATGAACGAAAAAAGGAATGTTTTAATAAATACCTTTTCTGTTAGAAATTATTCCAGATATCAAGTGATTCAACAATTGGATCGTTGGAGTTATCGTATTATTAGTTTAGGATTTATCTTTTTAACCATAGGGATTCTTTCGGGAGCAGTATGGGCTAATGAGGCGTGGGGTTCTTATTGGAATTGGGATCCAAAAGAAACTTGGGCATTTATTACTTGGACTATATTCGGGATTTATTTACATATTCGAACAAATACCAATTTGGAAGGTGTAAATTCCGCAATTGTCGCTTCTACGGGATTTATTATAATTTGGGTATGCTATTTCGGAGTCAATCTATTAGGAATAGGGTTACATAGTTATGGTTCATTTAATTAACATCTACTTGAATTGAGGAAAGGGCTTGATGAAGACAAACATAGGACAGCGCATAGATCGAAACGAAACTTAGTGTTAGTGTAAGACGCCGAGAACCTTTTGAATCAAGCAGTGCGGCGATTCAAAAGGTTCTTACAAACGCCTTTGGCGTTTGGTCACAAGTCAAATTCGATTATTTTACTTCTTTTTTTTTTTTATTTAACTGAAACTGAAGAGAAGAAAAAAACTTAAGAGAAGAAAAAGACTTCCTTGTTCATTGGCTACCGAACTTTTTTTTTTTAATCGTGGGATTTCTTTTTTATTTTTTTTTAGGCGTGAAAACTATCTATAAAAAAAATTAGATATAATAGCTTCGGCCTTGTCCATTGATAGTGAGAGAACGAAATCCGGATAAATACCAATACCTATTACGGGTAGAAGAATAGAGATCAAAACAAATAACTCCCGTGGTCCAGAATCAAAAAAAGAAGAGTTTGGTGGGGCATTAAATAACTTGTACCCATAGAACATTTGACGTAACATAGATAATGAATAAATAGGAGTTAATATCATTCCAATTGTCATTACAAAAGCGATTAGAATTTTTGGCATTAAAAAAAATTTTTGGCAGGTAATTATTCCCAAAAATACTAAAAATTCCGCAACAAAACCACTCATGCCGGGCAGTGCAAGGGAAAACATCGATAAGATACTGAATAGTGTGAATATCTTTGGAATTGGGATAGCCAGTCCGCCCATCTCGTCGAGATAAGAAAGACGTATTCTATCATAACTCGTTCCTGCCAAGAAAAAAAGTGCAGCACTAATAAACCCATGAGAAATTATTTGTAAAATGGCTCCGTTGAGGCCTGTATCGGTTATCGATCCAATTCCTAGAATTATGAAACCCATATGAGATACAGAGGAATAGGCTATTCTTTTTTTTAAATTCCGTTGTCCAGGAGATGTTGAAGCTGCATAAATTATTTGCATGGTACCTACTATCATCAACCAGGGGGAAAATATAGAATGGGCGTGCGATAATAGTTCCATATTGATCCGAATCAACCCATACGCTCCCATTTTTAATAAGATTCCGGCTAGAAGTATACAGGTACTGTAATGTGCCTCTCCGTGAGTGTCTGGTAACCACGTATGGAAGGGTATAATCGGTAATTTGACAGCAAAAGCAATAAAAAATCCAATATAGAATATTATTTCCAGTGCCACAGGATATGATTGATTAACTAATGTTTCCAAATTTAATGTTGGTTCATTGGAACCATATAAACCGATACCCAATACTCCTATTAAGAGAAAAACGGAACCTCCTGCAGTGTACAAAATAAATTTTGTGGCTGAATAAAGGCGTTTCTTTCCACCCCACACGGCCAGAAGTAGATAAACGGGAATTAATTCTAATTCCCACATGATGAAAAAAAGTAAAAGGTCTCGAGAAGAAAATGGTCCTATTTGACCGTTGTACGTCGCTAACATCAGGAAATGGAATAGTCGAGAATTCCGAGTAACGGGACGAGCCGCTAAAGTAGCTAAAGTAGTGATAAATCCCGTCAGTAAAATAGGTCCTATGGAAAGTCCATCTATTCCCAACCGCCAGTCAAAATAAAAAAAGGTGATCCATTTATAATCCTCTGCCAGCTGGATTAATGGATCGTCCAATTGTAAATTATAACAAAATGCATAGGTCGTTAGAAGGAGTTCTAAGACACATATATATATTGTATATCCTCTAGTCACCTTATTTCCTCTATGAGAGAGAAAGAAAATTAAAGAACCCGCGGTTATCGGAAAAACTACAATTAGTGTTAACCAAGGAAAATAATTCGTGGTAAAGACAAGATACACTTGGCCCAGAAAAACCCGTGCTCGAAAAAGAAAATAAATAAGAATCTATTTTCTTTTTCGAGCACGGGTTTTTGTCGGTAATCGGTAAAAAAAAAAAGAAACTGTATTCAAAACGGATTCAATGGTTTTTTGGGAATGTATCAATATCAATAAGCTAGACCCATGCTTCGAGTTGTTTCATGCCATAAATAAACCCGAACACTCAAGAAATCCGTTGGACAGGCGGATTCACATCGCTTACAACCAACACAATCCTCTGTTCTTGGAGCAGAAGCTATTTGCTTTGCTTTACATCCGTCCCAAGGTATCATTTCTAATACATCTGTGGGGCAAGCTCGGACACATTGAGTACACCCTATACATGTATCATAAATCTTTACTGAATGTGACATTGGATCTATTTTTTTAACTTTTAAATTTTCGATCTAGTCAATTTTGAAACATCGTATATTTAAACACCAGATGAATCAATGATTTACCAGAATTTTTATAATTAACCCACTTCTGGATCAACTCCTAAGAGGGAACAAAGATACTTTGATTTCTTCCGGTTTCACAAACATGATCGAGGTTAGCGCATATTATATATCCTAAGCCTAATTGATGAATATTATGATCATGATTTCTAAATACTACTTATTCAACAAAGTTGATTGATTGATACGAGTTGATTTTCTGTTACGATAAATTGACGAAACAATAGCTGATCCGATAGCGGTTTCAGCGGCTGCAATAGCTATAACAAAAATTGAGAAAATATCTCCTTTTAATTGTCGACTATCAAAAAAATCAGAGAATGTTACGAAATTTATATTAACTGCATTTAGTATAAGTTCAAGACACATCAGGGCCCGAACCATATTTCGGCTCGTAATCAATCCATAGATACCAATAGAAAATAAATAGGCACTCAAAACAAGTACATGCTCGAGCATCATTGACTAACTCCGTACCAATTTCGATTCATTTCAATATGAACAATAATGCAAGTGATTTGATTACTTCGAATATACCAAGTACGGAGCAAAAGAATCTAAACGTACTCTATTTTTCCTTGACAAATACACTAATAGACGTTGGCGTTTTTCTAAAATTTTCCGTAGACCCCTTTGAGATAAATAGTCTTTTCTGTGTACTTCTAAATGTGAAGTAAGTCTCCGTATCTTATTAGTGAAACGTAATACTTGAAATTCAACCGATCCACAGTTTTCTTCTTTTTTTTCTTGAACCATAACTGAGACGAATGAATTTTTTACCATAAAACGAAACTCTCTCTCCCTCCTTTTGACGATGAATTTTACTGATCAGTAATAATAATACTAGTTATTTTAATTTGATATATACAATAATCTTAAGTTCGTTATGAACTTGCTAGAAAATCAATATCAATAATCAATCAAATTGAAAATTTGATTAGGGATCAAAAAGGATGGTATATTTCTGCAAAAGAGAAAAATTGGATCTAAAAAAAAAATAGCTTCTTGATTCATTTATGGATCTAATTAATATGTATGCCATTAAATTGGTATCTTGTATCAGACTGGAATGGAAGGCAAAACATGTATCCATTTCTTTGTTTTCATGTCCCAAACATGGAACATGGTCGATAGGAAAAGCACACTATTAACGAATTTTCAATCGTGGATACATATGTACCCTTACCATACTGAAACGACTCCCATTGTTGGTATTAAACCAATAGCGATTCATACAAATTAAATCTTCTAATCGAGAATTGGTCCAAATAAAGAACTTTAATTTAATTAGTTGATCTTTCTCTCTAGAAAAATCTTTGTTTTTATCCAAAAAGCAACCCCCGCTTTTTACGTTAGTACAAAATACTGGATTTCTCTTCATACCATTTTGATTCTTCGAATTGAAACAAATTAGAGTTGTTAATTCTCTACGACGTTTAGGGAAAAAAAGATTTTCCGGAACAAGCAAATCATAATGATTTTTGTTTCTATTTCCAGTTATTTTTTGATGTTTTGCAATAAATTCATTAAAATTTTTTTTATAAACATAGCCTTTTTCGTGGTATCTTTTAGTAATTTTATGAATCAATGAAATACCTATGATTTGATATATAAAAAATTGGCCATCCTTTTTTACAGATAAACGACGAGGTTCGATAATAAACATTCCGCCTTTCGTCAATTCTGTAAGAGCAAAATCCTTCTTAGTGATCAAAATAGCCAAACTAATTTCTCCTCCTTGAATAGAGGCTATAGTAACGTCGCTAGGATTTATCAGTCGAACCAGGTGACAATATACTTTCATATCATTGAGTATTTTTTCCCTGAAAGAAACAGTACCTCTCCATCTCAATTGCAAACACAAATATTTTTTTAGGAAGAAATCAAGTTGTACTTCTGTTTCTCTCTTGTATTTATTTTTCTTTATATGTTTTTTCATGTCCGATCTCGTAGAATTTTCTTCAACATCTTTTTCGTGGTTTGAGAGAACTGATCCAAGACTTACTTTCTTTTGTGCATCGGATCCCGGATTTCCTTGGTCTGCGAGCTCTTTTTCTTCTTGACTTTGATCTTTTTCTTCTTGACTTTGATTCGATAATTCAAGATATTCTTTTTGAGTGGATGATATAAAAAGATCCGCTTCTTTTTTTCCGGTTAGAGTTTTTTTACCATTTCCATTAAAATTGAAAAGAAGTAATTTGATTGGTATGATCCATGGTTTTGTTATATATGCATTAAAAAGTAACGCAAATTCTGGAAAGAACCAAGGCTCCAGGTTTGATATAGGACAACTTAGTATTTCTTCATTCATTCCCATCCAATCAAAAAGTGTTTTTTTTTTGTTGGATGGGTTAATTTCTTCATCTTGATGAATTGTAAGATAAAAAGGGCCTCTTTTATTAATTGCATCAATTTTTTTATAATTATCGGACCCAATCTTAGTATTTTGATTACTGTTGGTACCAGTATCCATATAAACCCAGGCTTCAATATTGACCTTATTTCTAAGATAAAAATGAAGAATTCTCCAATCAAAATATTTTCTATACAAGAATTTGTCCATATCCATAATATCATCTTCTCCTAGATAATTATTGATAGGGATACCTCCCAGCATAGCAAATAAATTTGCTTTCTTTCTATTGTTCTTTATATTGTAAGTATAATAAAACTCTTCTTTATTATTTACTTGGCCTAGTGATCTATCAATATATGAGTCTTTCTTATCTTCATAATTAATCTCTTTATATGATAAAAGATAATATCTATAGTGTTTTTTAAAATTCGATTTTTGATTACGTAATGAGTCGGCTTCAAAAAAATGTTGTTTTTCGCAATGAGTTAATCCGTTTTTTTCATATGAATCTCTTTTAGTGAAATCTTTATTTTGAGCCATACAGTGTTGATGGGCTATATTTCGCCATTCTTGTGGTACTAATCTAGCCCATTTAATCCGAGAGAAATCATATTGATAATGATCGCTTAACCAGTTTTTCCATAGATTCCTTCCAAAATGCCAAAGGGTTTTATGTCTTAATTGGTAATTAAATATTACGTGTTTGTCAAAAGAATCTTTTATTTCATTCTTAAGAAATAGAGATCTTCCGTGATATTGAAGAATAGGTCTTAAATTATAAAAGTTAAAAATTGGGGCTTGTAACAATTTGTAAAATACATATGCTTGTGATTGTGATTTTGAAAAAGACGATAAATTACGAGAAATCTTTGAATTCTTATTACTAATCTTCAAAAGTGATTTTTTGACAGTCGAAATAAAGTGAATTCTATTTTTATTTGTTTTATTAATTATTTCCGTAGTTTCTTCATTATTGTGGATGTTTTTCTCAATAATTTTAATTTTTTTTCTTGTTGATTCACGAAAAGATTTTGCATGGATTCTTGGAATAGTAAGGGTAACTAAAAAAATTTTTCTGTATAGCTTTTCAATAAAAAATTTTACAAAAAAATAGGATTTACGGGTTAATCGAGTATTTCTTTTTTTGAATATCTGCCAAATCTTTTTTGATGAGTCTAATATTTTAGCAGAATAAGTTTGTTTGTTCGAACTAATATTTATTTCTTGAGTTAGCGATCCTTTTTTATTTGCTTTTGTAATTTTATATATTTGATTTCGTATTCTGCTTGTTCTATTAGTCAGATCTT